AATGAATTGCCTGATAAAAGGATTACCTTGATAGGGTAAATCATATAATTGAAAAGTTATATTCATTAAACCCAATAAAAATTATATATAATAGAATTAAACTATTCCCAAAAGTATCAAAAACTTTTGTGCATCTTACACCAACATATAATTATTTAAAAAGATAAGCTAATAAAGCTACTGGGTTCATACCCCATTTATAAAGGTTTTAATCCTTTTCTTTTTAATTTTTAAAAATTCTTATAAGCTTTTATTTTTAATTACATTAATAAGAGGAACTTTAATCACGATTTCTTCGACTTCTTGGTTCGGTGCATGAATAGGATTGGAAATTAATTTGTTGTCATTTATTCCCTTGATAATAAACACAAATAATCTTCTATCTTCTGAAGCTTCCCTTAAATATTTTTTAACCCAAGCTCTTGCATCTTCTATTTTATTATTCGCAGTAATTTTTTTTTTTATAATAAGAAACTGAAGAAATCCTTTAATAGAAAATTATACTAATTTAATAATTTGTTCCGCCCTACTTTTAAAAAGAGGAGCTGCACCTTTCCATTTTTGATTTCCGAGAGTTATAGAAGGATTATCTTGAAATAATAGATTAATTCTTATAACATGGCAAAAAATTGCCCCTATAGTTCTTTTATCTTACTGTTTAAATTTAAATTTCTTTTTTATTATTATTATTTCATGTATTTTAATTGGATCATTAGGGGGATTAAACCAAACTTCTTTACGTAAATTAATAGCATTTTCATCAATTAATCACTTAGGTTGAATAGTGGCAGGGATAATAAATAGAGAAAATTTATGAATAATTTATTTTATGTTTTACAGTTTCTTATCATTTGCTATTATTTTCATATTTAATAGATTCAAATTATTCAATATTAATCAGATATTCGGCTTATTTAATAGAAACTCTATTGTAAAATTTTTAATATTTTTATCTTTACTTTCTTTAGGTGGGTTACCCCCTTTTATAGGATTTTTACCAAAATGATTAATTATTGAATCTTTAATTAATTTAAATATATTTTTTTTACTTACTTTAATAGTAACTTTTACTTTAATTACACTATTTTTCTATATTCGAATCTGCTACGCAGCATTTTTATTAAACCACAACGAAAATAATTGAAACTTCAATGCTAATTATTTTAACAAAAACTATACTCTTTCAATGATTTTCACATTTATTTCAATCTCAGGTTTATTTATTGTTAATTTCTTGTATTGATTATTTTAAAAGGCTTTAAGTTAACAAAACTCATAGCCTTCAAAGCTATAAATATTAGTCTAAATCTTTTAAGCCTTAGTAATTTTTATTTACTCCTTTAGAATTGCAGTCTAATATCATTATTGACTATAAAGCCATTGATTAAAGAGAATAAATTCCCATAGATAGATTTACAGTCTATTGCCTAAAATTCAGCCATTTAATCTTTATTTAAGTTTGCGACAATGATTATTTTCTACAAACCATAAAGATATTGGAACTTTATATTTTATTTTTGGTGCTTGAGCAGGAATAGTAGGTACCTCCCTTAGTATCTTAATTCGAGCCGAGCTTGGACACCCAGGGTCTTTAATTGGAGACGACCAAATTTATAATGTAATTGTTACAGCCCACGCTTTTGTTATAATTTTTTTTATAGTAATACCAATTATAATTGGAGGATTTGGAAATTGATTAGTGCCTTTAATACTAGGAGCACCTGATATAGCTTTCCCTCGAATAAATAATATAAGTTTTTGACTTCTTCCCCCCTCCCTAACCTTATTATTGGCAAGTTCAATTGTTGAAAACGGAGCCGGTACAGGGTGAACAGTTTATCCCCCTCTTTCGTCTGGAATTGCCCATGCTGGAGCTTCTGTTGATTTAGCTATTTTTTCTTTACATTTAGCTGGTATTTCTTCTATTTTAGGAGCTGTAAATTTTATTACAACTGTTATTAATATACGATCAAGTGGGATTACTTTAGACCGAATGCCTCTATTTGTTTGATCAGTTTTAATTACTGCAATTCTTTTATTACTATCTTTACCAGTATTAGCCGGAGCTATTACGATACTATTAACAGATCGAAATTTAAATACTTCTTTCTTTGACCCGGCCGGAGGAGGAGATCCAATTTTATATCAACACTTATTTTGATTTTTTGGCCACCCTGAAGTTTATATTTTAATTCTACCAGGATTTGGGATAATTTCTCATATTATTAGTCAAGAAAGAGGGAAAAAGGAAACTTTCGGGGCTTTAGGAATAATTTATGCTATATTAGCTATTGGTCTTTTAGGTTTCGTAGTATGAGCTCATCATATGTTTACAGTAGGGATAGATGTTGATACTCGAGCCTATTTTACTTCTGCTACAATAATTATTGCTGTACCAACAGGAATTAAAATTTTCAGTTGATTAGCAACATTACACGGAACCCAATTAAGCTATTCACCATCATTATTATGAGCTTTAGGTTTTGTATTTTTATTTACAGTAGGGGGTTTAACTGGAGTTGTTTTAGCTAACTCTTCTATTGATATTGTTTTACATGATACATACTATGTAGTAGCTCATTTTCACTATGTATTATCAATAGGAGCCGTATTTGCTATTATAGCTGGATTTGTTCATTGATATCCTTTATTTTCTGGTCTTACCTTAAATGAAGAATGATTAAAATCTCAATTTGTTATTATATTTTTAGGTGTAAATTTAACATTCTTCCCCCAACATTTCTTAGGATTAGCTGGAATGCCTCGACGATATTCTGATTATCCAGATGCTTACACATCTTGAAACGTAGTGTCAACTATTGGATCAACAATCTCTTTATTTGGGATTTTATTCTTTTTATTTATTATCTGAGAAAGTATAATTGCCCATCGAATGCCTCTTTATCCAATTCAACTAAACTCTTCTATTGAATGATACCAAAGTCTTCCCCCTGCAGAACATAGTTATGCTGAATTACCTTTACTAACTAATTTCTAATATGGCAGATTAGTGCAATGGACTTAAGCCCCATATATAAAGTTTATTACTTTTGTTAGAAAATACCGTAATATAAAATGGCAACATGATCTAATTTAGGGCTACAAGATAGTGCCTCTCCTTTAATAGAACAATTAAATTTTTTTCACGATCATACAATATTAATTTTAATTATAATTACCATTTTAGTTGGATATCTAATAGGAATACTTTGTTTTAATTCTTTCACTAATCGATACCTTCTTCATGGACAAACTATTGAAATTATTTGAACAATTCTCCCAGCTATTGTATTAATATTTATTGCTATACCTTCTTTACGACTTTTATACTTATTAGATGAAATTAATGACCCAGCTATTACATTAAAAACAGTAGGTCATCAATGATATTGAAGCTATGAATATTCAGATTTTTTAAATATTGAATTTGATTCTTATATAGTGCCAACAAATGAATTAGAACTTAACAGTTTCCGCCTTCTAGAAGTAGATAATCGAATTGTTTTACCTGTTAACAATCAAATTCGAATTTTAGTCTCAGCAGCTGATGTACTACATTCATGAACAGTCCCTGCTCTAGGAGTAAAAGTAGATGCAACCCCTGGTCGATTAAACCAAACTAATTTTTTAATAAACCGACCTGGTTTATTTTTTGGACAGTGTTCAGAAATCTGTGGCGCTAATCACAGTTTTATACCAATTGTAATTGAAAGTGTACCTACAAACTATTTTATTAAGTGAATCTCAAACTTAAATTAATTTCATTAGATGACTGAAAAGCAAGTAGTGGTCTCTTAAACCATATAATAGTAATATAGCAATTACTTCTAATGAAATAGATATATATATATATATATATGGAATATTAAAAAATTAGTTAAATAATATAACATTAGTATGTCAAACTAAAATTATTGATCATCAATATTTTTTAATTCCACAAATAGCCCCAATTAGTTGATTAATTTTATTTATTGTATTTACTATTACTTTAATTTTATTTAATATTTTAAATTATTATTGTGTTCTGCCAAAAAATTTAATGACTTCTGAAAAGAAATCACAAATTAATACTAACCCCCTTAACTGAAAATGATAACAAACCTATTTTCTGTTTTTGATCCCTCAACAACTATCTTTAATTTATCTTTAAACTGATTAAGAACTTTTATTGGATTATTGATTATCCCCTGTTCTTACTGGTTTATACCCTCACGATTTAATATTATCTGAAATAACGTATTATTAACATTACACAAGGAATTTAAAACATTACTTGGACCAACTGGCCATAATGGAAGTTCATTTATTTTTATTTCTCTTTTTAGATTAATTGTATTTAATAATTTTTTAGGATTATTCCCATATATTTTTACAAGTACTAGTCATTTAACAATAACTTTAGCATTAGCAATACCTTTATGATTAAGATTCATAATTTACGGTTGAATTAATCATACCCAACATATATTTGCCCATCTTGTCCCTCAAGGAACTCCCTCAGTATTAATGCCTTTTATGGTGTGTATTGAAACAATTAGAAATATTATTCGACCAGGAACTTTAGCAGTACGATTAGCGGCTAATATAATTGCTGGACATCTATTATTAACTTTATTAGGAAATACTGGTAACTCTCTTTCTTTTTACCTTGTATCTTTATTAATTATTGCTCAAATCGCGTTATTAGTATTAGAATCTGCAGTAGCTATTATTCAATCTTATGTTTTTGCTGTTTTAAGTACTCTTTATTCTAGAGAAGTTAATTAAAAAAAATTAATTTTTATATGACTATTCACTTAATAATTTTTAAAAATTAAAAATTAATGTCAACACACGCGAATCACCCATTTCATCTAGTTGATTACAGTCCTTGACCTTTAACCGGTGCAATCGGAGCAATAACAACAGTTTCAGGATTAGTTAAATGATTCCATCAATATGATAATAGTTTATTTATCTTAGGAAATATTATTACAATTTTAACAATATACCAGTGATGACGAGACGTTTCTCGAGAAGGTACCTTCCAAGGCCTACATACTTTTCCAGTTACATTAGGATTACGATGAGGAATAATTCTTTTTATTGTTTCTGAAATTTTTTTCTTTGTTAGATTTTTTTGAGCTTTTTTCCATAGAAGTTTATCTCCATCTATTGAATTAGGAAGTGCTTGACCCCCTATAGGAATTGTTGCTTTTAACCCTTTTCAAGTTCCTTTATTAAATACAGCTATTTTACTAGCCTCAGGAGTTACAGTAACATGAGCTCATCATGGTTTAATAGAAGGTAATCACTCTCAAACTACACAAGGATTATTTTTTACTGTTATTTTAGGAATCTATTTTTCTATTCTTCAAGCTTATGAATATATTGAAGCACCTTTTTGTATTGCCGATGCTGTTTATGGCTCAACATTTTACATAGCTACAGGATTTCATGGATTGCACGTATTAATTGGAACTTCTTTTTTATTAGTATGTTTAATTCGACACATCCAATCCCATTTTTCAAAAAACCACCATTTTGGATTTGAGGCGGCAGCATGATATTGACATTTTGTTGATGTAGTATGATTATTCTTATATGTTTCTATTTACTGATGAGGTAGATAATTTATATAGTATACAAGTATACGTGACTTCCAATCACGAGGGCTAAATATAATTTTAGTATAAATAATTTTTTCTTTAATATCTATATCATTAATTACAATAACAGTAGCAGTAGTTGTTATAATTTTAGCTTCTTTATTATCTAAAAAAACTTTAACAGACCGAGAAAAATGTTCACCGTTTGAGTGTGGATTTGACCCAATAAATTCTTCCCGACTCCCTTTTTCTATTCGGTTTTTTTTAATCGCGATTATTTTTTTAATTTTCGATGTAGAAATTGCCTTAATTTTACCTATAATTATGATTATTAAATTTTCTAATTTAATAATGTGAACTTCTACAAGATTAATTTTTATTTTAATTCTTTTAATTGGCCTCTACCATGAATGAAATCAAGGTGCTTTAAATTGATCAAATTAATTAGGGTTGTAGTTAAGTATAACATTTGATTTGCATTCAAAAAGTATTGATTTTTTCAATCTACCTTATAAATAATTTATACAGAATATGAAGCGATAAATTGCAATTAGTTTCGACCTAGTCTCAGATGAAATTAACCATCCTTATTCTTTAATTGAAGCCAAATAGAGGCTTATCACTGTTAATGATAGAACTGAATTTTTGAAATTCCGATTAAGGAAATATGGGGATCAAGAAAAAGCCGCTAACTTTTAACTTTAATGGTTTAACTCCATTTATATTTCTCCATTTATATAGTTTAATAAAACATTACATTTTCACTGTAAAAATAAAGAAATTTTCTTTTATAGATTTACTAGTAAAAGTTATAAAATATTCAAAGATTATAATAATCTCCACAGCATCTTCAGTGCTATACTCTAAATATAAGCTATTTGAATATATTATTAAAAGACTAACTAAAATAATAATTCACAAAATAAATCTTATTAAATAAATCTTTAAATTATTATTTTGTAAAAATTGATTAAACATAGAAAAATATCTTATAAGGTTATAAATTTGTTGCCCCCCAAAATATTCTCTTCAACCCTGATCAAATCTTTTAATAACAGTTATTCCTAAAAATAAAGGATAAAAAATTGAACCTCTTGTAGATAAATTAGGTATAAATCATATTGATCTTATAAAGAAACTCGAAAAATAAAAACTTAAAGACTTATTAAAAAAATAAAGAGAAATATTAGAAATAATATACCCTAAAATTCCACCAGAAATACATACAAATAAAGTTAAAAATTTTAATACAGGAGGTAAACAAATTATATCGGGTGAGGGAAAAATTAATCAACTAAGAGCACTACCACCTACAACAGCTATTAATAATAAGCCAGTCATACCTCGAGATATAACTCAAGCTTCATCATTTAAACAATGTAAAGATCTTGTATTCAAGTCTCCAGTTAAAGAATAATAAACCAATCGAAAAGAATAACAAACAGTTAATCCAGTAGAAAAAAAATAAAGAAAAAAAGAAAACATATTTACATAAGATAGTCTTACTACTTCTAAAATTAAATCCTTAGAGTAAAATCCAGCTAAAAAAGGTATGCCGCATAAAGCTAAATTAGCTACATTTAAACAAGAAGTTGTAAAAGGCATATGTATTGATAACGCCCCTATAAATCGAATATCTTGAGAATTTTTTATATTGTGGATAATTGCTCCGGCACATATGAATAATAAAGCCTTAAATAAAGCATGGGTTAATAAATGGAAGAAAGCTAATTTAGGGAAACCTATAGCTAAAATTCTTATTATTAAACCTAACTGGCTTAAAGTAGATAAAGCAATAATTTTTTTTAGATCAAATTCAAAATTAGCCCCTAACCCAGCCATAAATATAGTTAATCCAGCTAATAATAAAAGAGTGCTTCCCATTCAAGTATCAACAAACAAAATATTAAATCGAATAAGTAAATAAACCCCAGCAGTTACTAAGGTAGACGAGTGAACTAAAGCTGATACAGGGGTAGGTGCAGCTATAGCTGCTGGGAGCCAAGAAGAAAAAGGAATCTGAGCTCTTTTAGTCATAGCCGCTAAAATTACTAAAACCCCAATAATTTGTATTTCAAAATCATTTTTCATTATTTCAATATAAAAAATATAATTTCAACTTCCATAATTCAATATTCAAGCAATAGCAAGTAAAAGGGCTACATCTCCAATTCGATTAGAAAGAGCTGTTAGTATACCGGCATTATAAGATTTTACATTTTGAAAATAAATAACTAAACAATAAGAAACTAACCCCAATCCGTCTCATCCTAATAAAATACTAATTAAATTCGGGCTAATAATCAGTATTATCATAGAAAATACAAACAATAAAACTAATAAAATAAAACGATTAATATTAACATCTTCAGCTATATATTCTTTTCTATAAAAAATTACTAAAGAAGAAATAAATAAAACAAAAGACATAAACATTAAACTTATTCAATCAAATAAAAAAGTTATAACAATGGAAGATGAGTGTAAAGAAATAATATCTCACTCAATAAAATAAACTATATCATTAATTAAAAAATTTATTCTAAAAATAAATAAAGTTATTCTAACAGAAAATAAAGAGATAAATCTAATTAAACAAATTGAAATAATAGACACGATCTAAAATGAAATATATTCATATCTTTGACACCACAAATCAATATTTTTATTAAACTATTTAAATTTTTATAACCAAAAAATACAAGGATCTCTCTTTAAAATTAATAAATTTAAAGGAAATCAGTGCAACAATAAAATTAAGTATTCCCGTGAATACCCTGTTGAAAAAGAAAATATCCCTGAAAACAATTTCCCATGCTGACTAAAAGAATATAAATATAAAGTATATGCAGCTCTAAAAAAAGATAATAGGGCTAAAGAAAGTATTGAAACTCAAGACCATCTAACTAATCTATTTAATAGACTAATTTCCCCTAATAAATTTAAAGTAGGAGGGGCAGCTATATTTCTTGAACATAGTAAAAACCACCATAGAGCTATTCTGGGTATAAAATTTAATATACCCCTATTAATTAATAATCTTCGTCTACCTATTCGTTCATAAGATATATTAGCTAAACAAAATAAGCCTGAGGAACAAAGACCATGTGCAATTATTAAAGTATAAGCCCCTCTTACACCTCAATAGGTTAAAGTTAAAAGTCCTCCTAAAACAATACCTATATGTGCAACAGAAGAATAAGCAATTAAAGCCTTTAAATCTGTTTGACGTAAACACACTAAACTAATAAGAACTCCCCCGACTAATCTAATAGTAATTCATCAATAATTAAATTTCAACCCTCTTATTACTAAAAAGGGGAAAACTCGAACTAACCCATACCCACCTAACTTTAATAAAATCCCAGCTAAAATTATTGAACCAGCTACTGGGGCTTCAACATGGGCCTTGGGCAACCATAAATGAACCAAAAACATAGGTATTTTTACTAAAAAAGCAAAAATTATTGCTAAATAAAATAAAGAAAAATAAGTAGAATAATTTATCAATAAAAACATATTTATTGAATTAGAAAAATTAAATATATAAAAAATAGCAACTAATAAAGGTAAAGAAGCTAAAAGAGTATAAAATAATAAATATATGCCGGCCTGTAACCGCTCAGGTTGATAACCCCAACCTAAAATTAAAAATAATGTGGGAATTAATCTTCTTTCAAAAAATAAATAAAATAAGAATAAATTAGAAGTTCTAAAGGTTAAAAATAATATTAATAATAAAAATATAATAATAAATAAAAAAAAATTTGAATAATTATTTAATCGATAGACCCCTTCTCTTGCTCTTAATATTAAAGCACAAATCCACATTCTTAATAAAATTAAACCATAAGAAATTATATCAGCTCCTAAAAAATAACTAATATTTATTCAATAATTATTATAAAAATTTAAAAAAATAAACAAAAAAGAAATTAAAAATAAAAAATTTTGTACCATTCAAAATCTTTTTTTTAAAAAACATATAGGAGTTATAAATGTTAATATAAATAAAAATTTTAACATTGCAAAATAGAAAAAGTATTAAAATAATCATTTCCATGTGTCCGAATTATAGAAACTAAAATAGATAAACCTAAAGCACCTTCACATACTCTAAAAGTCAAAAATATTATTCTAAAATAAGTCTCATAGCTATATATATTCAAATACATAAATAAGAAAAGAAACAAACTTAAAACAATAAATTCAAGACTTAATAAAGTAGATAATAAATGTTTTCGATTAGAAACAAACACAATTACCCCACTAAAAAATAAATATAAAGGTAAAAATCAATTAATAAATGTCAACATTAGTTTTAATAGTTTAATAAAAACATCGGTCTTGTAAGCCAAAAATAAGAATATATTTCTTTTAAAACTTCAAGAAAAGAGAAACCCCTATCATTAATCCCCAAAATTAATATTTTAAATAAACTATTTCTTGATATTTTGCAATTTATTATTTCTTTATCTAGATTAATTACTAGAACTATTTTTATACAAATAAAACATCCAATAGCTATAGGATTACTTTTACTTATTCAAACATTTTTAATTTGTTTAATTACTGGAAATTACAGAAAAACTTTCTGATTTTCTTATGTACTATTTTTAATTTTTTTAGGGGGTATATTAGTATTATTTATTTATGTAACTTCTTTAGCATCTAATGAAATATTCTCGTTTTCTATAAAAATTTTTATTTTATCAGGAATAATTTTTTCAATTTCTATAATTATTATATTAATTATAGACAACAGAATAATAATAAATTTTTTAAATAATAATGAAATAATTTCTTTAATAGATATAAAATCTTATATTAATGAAAATACAATTTCTTTAAATAAATTATATAATTTTCCTACTAATATATTAACAATTTTATTAATTAATTATTTATTTTTAACTTTAATTGCAGTTGTAAAAATTACTAATATTTTTGAAGGGCCCTTACGACCTAAATATTAAACAAATGAATAAACCATTACGACTTAGCCACCCATTATTTAAAATTATAAATAATGCTTTAGTAGATTTACCAGCCCCATCTAATATTTCAAGATGATGAAATTTTGGATCTTTATTAGGACTTTGTTTAATTGTTCAAATTGCAACAGGACTATTTTTAGCTATGCACTATACAGCAGATATTGAAACTGCTTTTAATTCTGTTAATCACATTTGTCGAGACGTGAACTATGGTTGATTATTGCGAACACTACATGCTAACGGAGCTTCTTTTTTTTTCATTTGTATTTATTTACATATTGGACGAGGGATGTATTATGGCTCATTTTTATATGTTCCTACATGATCTGTAGGAGTATTATTATTATTCCTAGTTATAGGAACTGCTTTTATAGGCTATGTACTTCCTTGAGGACAAATATCTTTTTGAGGAGCTACAGTAATTACTAATCTTCTATCTGCCATTCCTTATTTAGGGACAGATTTGGTTCAATGATTATGAGGGGGATTCGCCGTAGACAACGCAACTTTAACCCGATTTTTTACTTTCCATTTTTTATTACCTTTTATTGTAGCCGCAATAACAATAATTCATTTATTATTTTTACACCAAACAGGATCTAACAACCCCCTGGGAATTAATAGAAATATTGATAAAATTCCTTTCCACCCTTACTTTTCATTTAAGGATATTTTTGGGTTTATTGTTATAATTATATTTTTATTATTATTAACTTTAATCTCCCCTTACGGGCTAGGAGACCCAGATAACTTCATTCCAGCAAACCCTCTTGTTACTCCCCCCCATATTCAGCCAGAATGATATTTTTTATTTGCTTATGCTATTCTTCGGTCAATCCCTAATAAGTTAGGAGGAGTTATTGCGTTAGTATTATCAATTGCTATTTTATTTATTTTACCTTTTACAAATAATAGAAAATTCCGAGGAATTCAATTTTATCCTGTAAATCAATTTTTATTCTGAAGAATACTTATTATTGTAATTCTTTTAACTTGAATTGGAGCCCGCCCAGTAGAAGACCCTTATATTTTAACAGGGCAAATTCTTACTGTTGTTTATTTCTCTTATTTTTTAATTAACCCTTTAGTAAGAAAATGATGAGATAATTTATTAAATTAATTTTAAATAGTCATTTAGTTAATGAGCTTGAATAAGCATTTGTTTTGAAAACATAACATAGAAATAATTAACTTTCTATTAACTTTATTTATTTAATTTTTATTGCTACTAATTTTAGTTATACTAAAATAAAGATAATAAAAAAATTTTAAACCCAATAAATAAAAATAAATAATTTAAAGAAAAAGGAAGAAAACTTTTTCAAGCTAAAAATATTAATTTATCATATCGAAACCGAGGCAAAGTACCTCGAACTCAGATAAATATAAATGAAACAAAAGCTAATTTAATAAAAAAAGCAAAAGAATAAATATCTCCCCCTAAAAAAATTACAGCAAATAACATACTCATAAATAAAATTCTTGCGTACTCCGCTAAAAAAATTAATGCAAAACCCCCTCTTCTATACTCTACATTAAACCCAGATACTAACTCAGACTCTCCTTCTGCAAAATCAAAGGGTGTACGATTAGTTTCAGCAAGAGAAGAAGCAAATCAAACAATTGCTAAAGGAAAACAAAGAAACAAAAACCATAAATAATTTTGATAAATATTAAAATATAAAAAATTATAATTTCCAATTAAAAAAATTATAGATAATAAAATTAAAGCTAAACTAACTTCATAAGAAATTGTTTGAGCCACAGCTCGTAAACCCCCTAAAAGAGCATAATTTGAATTAGAAGACCACCCAGCAATTATTACCGTGTAAACGCCTATTCTAGTGCAACATAAAAAAAATAAAACCCCTAAATTAAAAGAATATAATTTAACTAAATAAGGAATACATAGCCAAATTAATAAAGATAAAAATAAAGAAAAAATAGGAGAAAAATAATAAGTTAAATAATTAGATATTAAAGGATAAGTTTGTTCTTTTGTAAATAACTTAATTGCATCACTAAACGGTTGAGGAATCCCTATAAAACCAACTTTATTAGGGCCTTTCCGAATTTGAATATAACCTAATACTTTACGTTCTAATAAAGTTAAAAAAGCTACACCCACTATTACACAAATAACTAATAATAATCTTCCAACAAAAGGTATTAATAAATCAATAAATATCAAGTACTATTTGTAAATATAATTTACATAAATAAATTCTAAATTTATTGCACTAATCTGCCAAAATAGTTTGTATAATTATTTGTTTTATTTTAATATTATTATTTATTTTAATTTTATTCTTATTGTAAAAACTTTGTTTTAAATATTTGGTCCTTTCGTACTAAAATATTTTAATTTATTAAAGATAGAAACCAACCTGGCTCACGCCGGTCTGAACTCAGATCATGTAAGAATTAAAAGGTCGAACAGACCTAAATTTTAAACTTCTACACCTAAAATAATTCTTAGTCCAACATCGAGGTCGCAATCTTTTTTATCGATATGAACTCTCTAAAAAAATTACGCTGTTATCCCTAAAGTAACTTAAATTTTTAATCGATAAAATCGGATCAATAAACCATAAATTAATGTATAAATATTTTAAGAGTTTGTTAAATCTTATTGTCACCCCAACAAAACAATTATCAAAATAAAATTTAAATAATCCTTTATAAATAATAAATTATAATTGTAAAGCTTTATAGGGTCTTCTCGTCTTTTAATTTTATTTTAGCGTTTTAACTAAAAAATAAAATTCAATTTTAAATTTTTATGATACAGCTTATACTTCATTCAACCATTCATACAAGCCTTCAATTAAAAGACTAATGATTATGCTACCTTTGCACGGTCAAAATACCGCGGCCCTTCAAAAAAAATCAGTGGGCAGGTTAGACTTTTTATATAATTCTAAAAAGACATGTTTTTGATAAACAGGTGAGTATAAAATTTTGCCGAATTCATTATAAAAACCTTTCATTTTTAATTTTTTTTTACATTTTTATTTACTAATTTTATCATATTTTCTTTACTTTTTTTATTTAAGTAAATATTCTAATAAAAAATTTAAATTTTTATTAAATATTAATATATTAAAAATAAATTATAACATAATTTTTAATGGTAGCTATTTATAAGCTTACATTTTTTAATTAAAATTTAAAAATTATAAAAATTTATTTTAAAGCTCATCCCTTAAAATATTTATATTAAAAACTTATTTATTTATAAAAATAAATAAATAATTTAAAATATATAAATTTAATTTATTTCTTAGAAAACTAGATATTTTTAAGAACGAATAACGTTTCATTTCTAATAATTAATTATTAATACTTATGCCACAGTAACTAATTTTAACTATTAAATCTCTTAAAATCGAGAAAAACAAATACTTGTTATTTAATTAATAAACCCTGATACACAAGGTACAAAAAATAAATTTTTCTTTTAAAATAAAAATTTTTCAAATTATTTCAATTTTCTTTTACAATACTAATAAACTATTATTAAAATTATTTTTTCTTTATAAATATACTTAAACAATTAAATATAAAATTATTTTTATTAATTATAATTATTTTTCTTATTTTATTAATAAATAAATATTAAATCAATATAAAACGATTTGCACGTATTTCTTTTCAATGTAACCGAAATGCTTTACTAATTAAGCTTTAAATTGTCATTCTAGAGACACCTTCCGGTACATCTACTATGTTACGACTTATCTCATTTTAAATTTTTATAATAATGAGAGCGACGGGCGATGTGTGCATGTTTTAGAGCTTTAATCAATTAATTTTTATTAAAATAATTTACTATCAAATCCTCCTTCAAATCTTATATTTAAAAAAATTATCCATTTTAACTAAATTTTATTGTAACCCATTGCTACTTAAATATAAACTGCACCTTGACCTGACATCATTTTTAATAAAAATTTAAGAAAATTATTTTCTCTCCTAAGATATTCTGATGACGGCGATATACAAATTGATTACAAATTTAAGTAAGATATACGTGGATTATCGATTACAGAACAGGTTCCTCTGAATAGACTAAAACACCGCCAAATTCTTTAAGTTTCAAGACTATATCTAATACTACTCTAGCATTTATATTTTACTTTTTAAATAATAGGGTATCTAATCCTAGTTTAAATTTAAAATTTCATAGCTTAAATAATTTTTTATCAAAAAATAATAAAAATTTTAAAATTTCACCTAAAAAATTCTTAATTATTTTTATACACCAATACATTTAACTAATACTAATAAAATTTACTTGTATTATTTGTATAACCGCGGTAGCTGGCACAAATTTGACCAATACTAATAAAAATTACTATATCAAAATTTCTTTTATTTTATAATATTAATTACTGCGAATAAAAACATATTAAATTTCTTTAAGAAAATTTTAATAAATTCACAAAAAATTTTACATGTAAAATAATTTTAAAGTAAATTTTTTAGCAAGAATAAAACATATTCTCAACTCAAATACACAAAAATGATATTTAAAAATTTATTTTAAAATGTTTTTTAAATAGATAATAAAAAAATGTTAAAATTAATTGAATTTAGAAACCTAAAAAAAATCATAATACAATAACTGATAATAAATACATTAATAATTTTTCATAGTACGTAGGGACCAACCTTAAAATATTTTTTACCAAAACCACAAAAATCCCTTAATTTTTAACAGTAATTTTAAAAAAAAGTTATTTTTTTAATAAAATAACAAAAATTTCAAAACAATAATAATAATCCCTTAATTATTATCATATTTTTTTTTTTTTTTTAAAAAAAAAAATTTATAAATTAATAGATAAATACTCATTATCAATAATGTTTAAATTAATGACAATAAATAAAAAAAATATTAATAAATTTAATATTAATTAATATTATTTAAATAACAGTAATTTGTTAAATAAAATGGAATGTTCACAGATATTTTAATAATAAAATAAACAAGAATTATTTATACTAAAATAAATTATAAATATGAATTTATATTTATATTCATCTTCAATTTTAATATTAATATATTTATTATATAAAAAATTTATACATATAATTTAAATTTTTAACAAATATTAATAATGATAATATATATATTTAATATAAATTATTTAATATATATATATATAATATATAGAATAAATAATATTATTTTTATTATAAATATTTTATTATTTATAATTTTTTATTCTCCCTTTATAGGACCAATTGGAATAGTCTTATTCCTGTTAATTATATAAGTTTTTATATAAATTATAAAAAAATATTAAATTAAATTATAATAATTAATATTAAATGTTTAATTTATAATAATATAATATTTAATTTTTATATTAATTTTTTTATAACTAATATATTATTTAATTAATTATATATATAATAATTAAAATTTTATATATTATAATAATAACATTATTAACATTTAAGAACAAAAATTAAAATTGCAATAATTAAAGTTTATTTAAAATACTGATCCGTATTTTTAAAAATAACATATAAATTCAGAAAAAAAA